AAAAGAGCTGCATAGCCCAATACCATCATGCTTACATGCATCATCAACCATTGGGATTGTAAAGCAGGTACTAATATTGCGGATTGATGCATTTCAGTTAAAAGACCCGAAGTAGCAAAGCCTTGGGTAAAAATAGCACTTGGCGCGGTTATTGCGCTTAAATTATTTTTATGTTTTTGAAAATACGGAAGCATATTAATACTGGATAAACTCCACGAAAGAAAAATTAATGATTCATATAAATCACTTAATGGAAAATGTCGCGAATAAATCCACCGCGTGATTAATAATCCGGTTATACAGAAAAAGCTAGCTATCATGCCCTTTTCGGATGAATCATCTAGTCCTCCGATTTCATCCACTAATAAGGTTATAAAATATAGTGTAATTAAAATTGAAATAATAGAAAAGGATATATGAGTTAATATATGTTCGAAAGTCGAAAAAATCATATTATATATATATTTTTAAGGGGGGAGTACCTTAATTATAATTACGGAATGCGGGGAGTTTAATTTCTGGAATTACTTAATAGGACTTAGTCTATCTCTTTTATTTTAGAAGTTTTAGAAGATAGATCCCATGCCGCCACTCGGACTCGAACCGAGATGCTCTAGCACTGCTTCCTAAGAGCAGCGTGTCTACCGATTTCACCATAGCGGCTTGCTCAAAATTATAATAACCTATTCATACTCAATCGTCGAGATTGAAGTAGTCAATTCATATTTAGGAATGATTAAATTAGGAATACAACGTCATTTAAATATGTGTTCACTAATAGAGTATATTTATCTGATTTTAGAATGTCAGTTATATTTAACTTAAAAAAATAATAAGCTTACGCACAGTTTATCCTCTGTGGGAATAAGACTTTTTTGTTCTATCCCTAGAACTATCTAGGATCTAGGGATAGAACAAAAAAGTCATTCAGTTCTTATTCCGATTATTCCAATGTTTGATTATTTATTTGTCGGCACAAAAAAACTTTTTGAATTCCCGGTCGAAAGAGATTTCGATAATGAAAAAGCTTTTAACGCTGCCCAATATCCCTTCTTTTTCCAAGAATTTTTACGAATCCGCTTTTTTGACATAGAAGTACGTTTTTTTGGAACTGCCATTCAAAAATCAAGAGATTACTCATTGTTATAGTTGGATGTGAAAGACATCTATCTAGTATTAATATAATATTAAATATTCAATAAAAACGAATCTTTATTTACTATTGATTATCCATCTAGTTCTTTATTTAGATAATACTACTTTGCTATAAAAAAGGCGAAAAAAGATTATATGTCATTAATTTTTTTTTTACATTTATATTACATATAATTAATAAATTACCGGACAAAAAAACGAATTCATACTATACTAATGGATTTCTTTATATCCTCATAGTAAAAATAGTATCCAACGTACTATAGAAATAAAAAGAAATAAAATTGGTTAAAGTTAAAAAAGCTTTTTTTTCTGGATCTCCCGAAATAGCTTTAAATATAGAACCCTATTACTTAATAAATAATAAATAACTATTCACTTTGCACTAGTAAGGGTGATATCATTTAATCAATTGTAACTTCTTGATTTGAACGATTTGGTAAAGAATAAGACTACTTAAGAAGATTAAATTTTGGTCTTGCATCTCTAATCTATATATATATTTTTTTCCTTTTTTTTTTTGCGAAAGAGAGAAGATCCGGTGAATCGGAAAGAATTAATTTAAAATGAAAAAGGTTTTTCTTATGGAACATACATATCCATATGCATGGATCATACCTTTCGTTCCACTTACAGTTCCTGTCTTAATCGGAGTCGGGCTTCTCTTTTTTCCGACGGCAACAAAAAATCTTCGTCGCATGTGGGCTTTTCCTAGTGTTTTATTATTAAGTATAGTTATGATTTGTTCTGCAGATCTGGCTATTCAGCAAATAAATAGCAATTTCATATATCAATATGTATGGTCTTGGACTATTAATAATGATTTTTCTTTAGAGTTCGGCCACTTGATCGACCCACTTACTTCTATTATGTTAATATTAATTACTACTGTTGGAATTCTGGTTTTGATTTATAGTGATAATTATATGTCTCATGATCAAGGATATTTAAGATTTTTTGCTTATATGAGTTTTTTCAATACTTCCATGCTGGGATTAGTTACGAGTTCAAATTTGATACAAATTTATATTTTTTGGGAATTAGTTGGAATGTGCTCATATCTATTAATAGGTTTTTGGTTCACACGACCTATTGCTGCAAATGCTTGTCAAAAAGCTTTTGTAACTAATCGTATAGGAGATTTTGGTTTATTTTTAGGAATCTTAGGTCTTTATTGGATAACAGGTAGTTTTGAATTTCAGGATTTGTTCGAAATATTCAATAACTTAAGTTATAATAATGATAATGCGTTTACTTTTTTAGTTTATAATTTATGCGTTTTTCTAGTATTTTCCGGTGCAATTGCTAAATCGGCACAATTCCCCCTTCATGTATGGTTACCTGA